ATAAAGAAAGACCGTTTCAACATCAAAAACAACAAAAACTAGAGCAAACATGTAATAGCGGATTCGGAATTGTAACCAAGCATTCCCCATAGGTTCTATACCCGATTCATAACTAGAGAGTTTCTCTGATCCTTCCCTAATCGGGGTTAAAACTCCGGAAATTAGAAATGCCAAGATAGGAATAATGCTTGATATTATCAGAAATGCCCAGAAAATATCATATTCGTGAAGCAAAAACATAAATGTACTCCTATTAATCTGGAATATACTGAATTATTCGATTCCGGATTGGGATTATCAATTGATTTATAGAACTTCTTAATCGAAAGAAGAATTGATTTTGATTGAATCAAACCACATAACTTAGAGTTTGTTTGCTGTGCGGCATGTCTTGTTTAAACATTCATCCAACGGAGTCTCGCTTACATTTATTTTGATTCATAGTATAAATACTAATAAACTAATAAATAAACTAATAAAATAAATAGAACTATAATACTATGTTTCCTTATAATGAAAAGGAATATATATTATCAATATAAAGAAAAGAATCACACATTATTGAACAATTCGACAAAACAAATCCCCAAAACAACTCAACTCATAGCATAAAATAGAGTTGAAGAAACGTTGATACATTTAGGGATCTCTGAAATAATCAATTGGGGTTCTTGTTTTACCAAAAAGCGGACTTCTACAAATACAAGACTAAGAATAGTTCTGAATCCATGTGACTTAGGATTATATTTAGTTGGGTCTTGGAGTTTCTATACAGGATCATGATTTTCACTTCATAAATTGACTGGGATTGGGTATACCAAAAGAAAATGTATCACTAATTCTTTGATCGCGAACAGGAAAAGAAAAAAAAAGTCATATGTAATTCCATTCACGAAGATTTATTAATAAGTATGGATATTTTATCCGAGATTTCACAAATACCATACCGATTGAATCCATTAGATTAGAAAGAATGGATTATTTTTTTCTTGTCCCTACATATTTACTTTACATATGTATGTGGTAATGCTTTCATTTCTATAGATCGACTGACCATCTATCTATAGAAATGAGTAAATAAAAACTATTCTAAACTCAAATGGAATGTCTATATAAAAATAGACTGTATTAGGGCTATACGGATTCGAACCGTAGACCTTCTCGGTAAAACAGATCAAACTTATTATTATCGAAATGATTCGAACTGTTTCAAAGACCCAACATGCATTTTGTTGCATTGGGCTCTTTCATCAATTGATGTAAAGATCAGTTAGTCCACCATATTTTTTCTTCATAGGAAGATAATAAGATAGTTCCGTGCACTCTGATTCATTATTTGAATTCTGATCTAGGAGTAATACCAAAGTCTTTCAAAGAAGGATTACTTTGAATTAGGTCTGCTTCCGGTCTAGATCAATCTAAGTTAAATGGACTCTCTATCACTCCTCCGCAAGAGTCAAATATGAGACTTCATACACCTTAAAGTTCATAGGACGAAAAAAGATTATTTTGAGGTCCTTATACTCATTATGCCTAGCATTGAATGGACTGGGTATTTACCTTATCAATTAGAAAATCAACGATAGGTTCTATTTGGCACTTAAATCCGCACCTAAATCGGACCGAACCAAACCACATATTTGTCAGGCTACTGTTCCCTCAAATCTATGGAGTAAGACATCGATTTTTCATCTCAATAAGATGAATTATATTCATTGTATAACTGACTTCTTTTGAAAAGCATTGGCGCACGTGTAAACGAGGTGCTCTACCTAACTGAGCTATAGCCCTTGTCATAGATATCTTAACATATAGATAATTTCTTGTCAAGATGGGCAGCTGATGATCCCACATGATAGCTCTCCGAGCCGTTTACTGTTAACGAATTAGGATTGCTTAGAAATTATATTCTATCTATAATCCCCGGAGTGATGAGTCTTTTGTGGTGATAAATAACCTACTTAACTCAGTGGTTAGAGTATTGCTTTCATACGGCAGAAGTCATTGGTTCAAATCCAATAGTAGGTACAACTTATTAGATACCATTGACTGCGGTATCCAATAAGTTTTTCTACCCATCTTCTTTTTTTCGTTGTATCAGATTACACTTGATTATGTTCAATTGGTGGTGTAGTGTATAATAAAGAACTTCTTTTGATTATTTTGATTTGATGTATTGTTGTTTGTCTAGGAGGAGATAACATTGATAGCCTCTATTCGTGTCCTAGCTCGTCTAAGAGCTAGATTGGCTTCAATTACTTGTCTTTTACCCTCAGCTCTACTCAAGTTAGCTTCAGCTATTTCAAGAGTTTGTTGAGCTTCTTGCGGATCAATGTCAGTATTTATCTCCGCATCATTTCCTAAAATGGTGATCTCATTATTACCTATTCTAGCGAAACCGCCCATCAGAGCCACCGTTAACCATTGGTCATTGAGGCGTATTCTCAAAAGACCTATATCTACGGCCGTGGCAATAGGTGCGTGGTTTGGTAATACGCCAATTTGGCCACTATTAGTAGATAAAATTATTTCTTTCACTTCTGAATCCCAAATAATTCGATTAGGAGTCAGTACACAAAGATTTAAGGTCATTTCTTCAATTTATTCTCCACTTCTAAGTTCATAGCTTTCGCGGTAGCTTCATCGATGTTACCCACCAAATAAAAGGCCTGTTCGGGAAGACTATCTAATTCTCCGGAAAGAATGAGTTGAAACCCCCTAATTGTTTCTGCGAGACCAACATATTTCCCTGGAGAACCCGTAAATACTTCTGCTACGAAGAAGGGTTGTGATAAGAAACGCTCAATTTTTCGTGCTCTTGCTACAGTTAAACGATCTTCTTCGGATAATTCGTCCAACCCAAGGATAGCTATAATGTCTTGAAGTTCTTTGTAACGTTGTGAAGTTTGCTTAACTTTTTGCGCAGTTTCATAATGTTCCTCGCCAACGATGCCAGGCTGTAACATAGTTGACGTTGAATCTAAAGGATCTACCGCTGGATAAATACCTTTGGCAGCTAATCCTCTTGATAGTACGGTAGTAGCATCTAAATGTGCAAATGTCGTGGCAGGAGCAGGGTCGGTCAAATCATCCGCAGGTACATAAACTGCTTGGATCGAAGTTATAGATCCCTCTTTGGTAGAAGTAATTCTTTCTTGCAAAGAACCCATTTCTGTACTAAGGGTGGGTTGATAACCCACTGCAGAAGGCATTCTCCCCAATAAGGCGGAGACTTCTGATCCTGCTTGGACGAAACGAAAAATATTGTCAATGAATAGAAGCACGTCTTGTTCATTAACATCCCGGAAATATTCCGCCATGGTTAGGGCAGTCAAACCAACTCTCATACGAGCTCCCGGTGGTTCATTCATTTGACCATAGACTAGAGCCACTTTTGATTCTGCAATATTTTTTTCATTAATCACTCCAGATTCTTTCATTTCGATGTAAAGATCATTTCCTTCACGAGTACGCTCGCCTACTCCGCCAAATACAGACACACCCCCATGAGCTTTGGCAATGTTGTTGATCAATTCCATGATGAGGACTGTTTTACCCACTCCAGCTCCCCCAAATAGCCCGATTTTTCCCCCACGACGATAAGGAGCTAAAAGATCCACCACTTTAATCCCTGTTTCAAAGATTGATAATTTCGTATCTAACTGTATAAAGGCAGGCGCAGATCTATGAATAGGAGATGTTGTGCGAGTATCTACAGGCCCTAAATTATCAACAGGTTCTCCAAGAACGTTGAAAATTCGTCCGAGAGTAGCCCCGCCAACCGGAACACTTAGAGGAGCTCCCGTGTCAATCACTTCCATTCCTCTCATCAGACCATCTGTAGCACTCATAGCTACAGCTCTAACTCGATTATTTCCTAATAATTGCTGTACCTCACAAGTCACATTAATTTGTTGACCGGCTCGACCTTTAACTACCAAAGCGTTATAAATATTAGGCATCTTTCCTGGGGGAAAAAGGGCATCCAGTACTGGGCCAATAATTTGAACGATACGTCCTAAGTTTTTTTCTTCAAGTGTGGAAATCATAGGACCAGAAGTAGTAGGATTGATTCTCATAATAAAACGAAATATGTCGAAATTTTTTTGGAATAGTACCTAATCAAAAAATAAATGTCCGATAGGAAGTTGATCGGTTAATTCAATAAGAAATAAACGGGGTTAACGCTGTATTTAGTTAGTACCGTCCAAAGCAATCCAATTCCATTGTTTACTTACTAAATTTTCAAGTTCAACCAATCCTTTTTTTAATATCAAGAACAGGAATCATGAGTTAAGTTAAGTTAAGTATGTTTCATTTTTCTATCATTATAGAAAATACCGTCTATATTATCTATGGAATTCCAACCCGAACTCGATTTATGATTTAGTATTTCGATCTCATTGGTTATTGTTTTTTTGCATATACATTTCTGTCTATTCTTTTTTATACCTTTTTCATGGACGAATTATGCCTATTTTCACATCTAGGATTTACATATACAACATATATCACTGTCAAGAGTGCATTTTTGTTAGTATTTATAGATACTTAGATGAAAAATTAGAAGGGAATCAATTCAATTATAAACTTTCTAAACAAGGATTGGGTTGCGCCATATATATGAAAGAGTATAGAATAATGATGTATTTGATTCAACAAATACATGGTCTAATAACGAACCATTTTATCATTTTAATTAGTTGATAATATTAGTTGACTATTTTTTGAAAGATTTTTCTCAGAGATTTTATTCACACGTAATCCATATTGAGCAGACCTTGTCGTTGTGAGAATTCTTAATTCATGAGTTGTAAGGAGGAACTTATGTCACCACAAACAGAGACTAAAGCAAGTGTTGGATTCAAAGCTGGTGTTAAAGATTATAAATTGACTTATTATACTCCTGACTACGAAACCAAAGATACTGATATCTTAGCGGCATTCCGAGTAACTCCTCAACCTGGGGTTCCGCCCGAAGAAGCAGGAGCTGCAGTAGC